TGACTTTGATCATAACACCCATATCTATTTAGTAGAATATGGTATAACATGTGGCTTCTTTCGAGCCTAAGCTCTTATGTATGTGTAAACATGATATATGGGTAAATGAATTCTAACAATTTTCAAATGGATCGGTATCGGGGAGAATTTCGGAAATGGAAAGTCAATATATCTATATGTGGATATCTATAGGAAATCATATGAAAGAGATGTTATTATTTTAGTTTGGATCTAAGCAATTCGATGAATTTTTCTAAAAGGTTCACATCATAGTAGTGCTGGTTGATGAGAGTTACTTCGGAAACAAAAAAAGTAAAATCAAATTTATTTTTGTTATTCTTCCAATTCCAATAAAATGCAACTAGGTCTAGTGAGAGTATGAGTTGGCGATCAGAACGTATATGGATAGAACTTATAGCGGGATCTCGAAAAATAAGTAATTTCGGTTGGGCCCTTATTCTTTTTTTAGGTTCATTAGGGTTTGTATTGGTTGGAACCTCCAGTTATTTTGGTAGGAATTTTATATCTTTATTTCCTTCTCAGCAAATAAATTTTTTTCCGCAGGGGATCGTGATGTCTTTCTATGGGATCGCGGGTCTTTTTATTAGCTCCTACTTGTGGTGCACAATTTCGTGGAATGTAGGTAGTGGTTATGATCGATTCGATATAAAAGAGGGCATAGTGTGTATTTTTCGTTGGGGATTTCCTGGAAAAAACCGTCGCATATTTCTGCGATTCCTTATGAAAGATATTCAGTCCATCAGAATAGAAAATAAAGAGGGTCTTTTTGCTCGTCGGGTCCTTTATATGGAAATCAGAGGCCAGGGGGCCATTCCCTTGACGCGTACTGATGAGAATTTGACTCCACGAGAAATTGAGCAAAAAGCTGCTGAATTGGCCTATTTCTTGCGCGTACCAATTGAAGTATTTTGAAAAAAGGAACTGAAAAATGAATACTTTGCAAGAGGGAAAAAACTCAAGAACCCTCTTTTTTTTCTATACCATAACTTAACGGAAGTTTGTTCTGAACGCCTATTCGAGCCAAAGTAAACGTATACGAAGCAACCCTAAAACGAAATTTTTTGTGTCCATAATTTTTTTTATTTTAATATTTGATATTTTTTTTAATAGAACGGGAGTTCTTTCGTCTCGAAATCCAACTAATATTAATTTGAAGTGGGCTCTTTCTTATTCTATTTCTGTATTCTTTCTAGATTCAAGGACTAACCTAACCGCTATACTGCATCACAAATAAAAACCTCGCAATAGATTAATGGGCTCGATGACTTGGGATATAACTTATGCTTGATAGAAATATTAGTATCATATAGAGTCGACGCATGGGGTGAGTTCATTTAAACTTCAAAAATTCACAGACGAAAAATGGCAAAAAAGAAAGTATTCATTTCCCTTCTATATCTTGCATTTATAGTATTTTTGCCTTGGTGGATCTCTCTCTCATTTAAAAAAAGTCTGGAATCTTGGATTACCAATTGGTGGAATATTAGGCAATCCGAAATTTTTTTGAATGATATTCAAGAAAAGAGTATTCTAAAAAAATTCATAGACTTGGAGGAACTCCTTCGTTTGGAGGAAATGATAAAGGAATACCCAGAAACGCATTTACAAAAGCTTCGCGTCGAAATCTACAAAGAAACGACCCAATTGATCAAGATGCACAATGAGGATCGTATCCATACAATTTTACACTTCTCGACAAATATAATCTGTTTCGTTATTCTAAGTGGTTATTCTATTCTAGGTAATGAAGAACTTGTTATTCTTAACTCTTGGATTCAAGAATTCCTATATAACTTAAGCGACACAATAAAAGCTTTTTCTATTCTTTTATTAACTGATTTATGTATAGGATTCCATTCGCCCCACGGTTGGGAATTAATGATTGGCTCTGTCTACAAAGATTTTGGATTTGCTCATAATGATCAAATTATATCCGGTCTTGTTTCTACTTTTCCAGTCATTTTAGATACAATTTTTAAATATTGGATCTTTCGTTATTTAAATCGTGTATCTCCTTCACTTGTAGTGATTTATCATTCAATGAATGACTGAAAAATGATTGAACGACCCAATTATAATATTTGTTACTTTGTCCATAAGCAAAACACTCAAAATAGTACTTATTCTTTCTACCCAGCCAAGGGATCTCTCCAATGTTTCAGAAAAATTATTTCAGTAAATAGCAAAATTATAGATAGGGAACTCTACTAGCGACCTACCTAATTTTATTGTAGAAAATTTCGGGATCAATGATTGGACCATGCAAACTAAAAAAACCTTTTCGTCGATAAAGAAAGAGATTACTCGATCCATTTCCCTATCGCTCATGATATATATAATAACTCAGGCACCCATTTCAAATGCCTATCCCATTTTTGCACAGCAGGGTTATGAAAATCCACGAGAAGCAACGGGCCGTATTGTATGTGCCAATTGCCATTTAGCTAATAAACCCGTGGATATCGAGGTTCCACAAGCG